GAAATAAGAATCAAAAATTCAATGAAAATAGAAAAAGAATAAAAAAAAAGAATCAAATCGCACCATCCCTGTAATAAGTGAATGCCTCTTTCTCTCCCGAAGTTGTCGGAATTATTCGTAATAAGATATTGGCTACAATTTAAAAGGTCTTATCAATCAAATTTCCATTTATTCGAGATCTAGACATAGGCAGAAATCCATTCTATAATTTCTTTTAATTACCTTTCGTGAGAAAAGAATCCCACAAACAAAGGAATTGTACAGTACGAAATAACATAAAAACAGACTCATTAAAGAAGACCTTCTACTCAAATTGTTTTGACAGGAATCAATCAAAACTACGAAATATTGGAATTCGATTAGATTTCGTCCAAATGTAAATTAGAGTCGTATAAGAATGAAGGGAAGTATTACGATTTCATCGCAGTTGAAGAATCAAAGAATTTCTCCTAAACAGATTGGGAGAATTCGAGAAGTTTTGATTGAATCATGATCCAAAGATGAAAAAGAATCGAATAATCATTCTATGATGGATGAAAATAGAATGAATAAACGTCCTTTTTGTGTTATGTGTATAACAAGTATACGCCGTATAATCAAATATAAAAAACCCCGGAGCGTTTCACGAATTTGGAATAAACCTAAACCTGTGGAGTGGCGTAAAGGTTTGTTGTTGAAAGATCTAAAACCGAAAAGAAATTTTCGAATTTTTATGAAAATAGAATAAGATTTTAAATAGAATCATAACGAAATCGAAAGGTATCCATTAAACATAGTCTAAAAAAATAGATCGACCCGTGTATTCGTTAGTGATTTAATCTGGTAGGAAAGGGAGTACCATTTTCGCAAACATGAATAGATATCTCTTTCTTTCTTGTTTTTAACATTTTTTTACAATCAATGACACACAAAAAAAATTCTTTATCCGAAAAGTTTTTCTATTTTGATTTAGTTAAAATAGAGTGTACATACCTATTCAAAAATAGAATCTAAATGATTCACTATTCACTTGGTTTCTGGACCGTAATCATTATGTAGGAGAGATGGCCGAGTGGTTGAAGGCGTAGCACTGGAACTGCTATGTAGGCTTTTGTTTACCGAGGGTTCGAATCCCTCTCTTTCCGTACACTTCACCTAATTCACCAACGTTACTGACCACAATATATCAAATAACAATTGATACCATTAGTCCAACGGTTCGACCTTTCTTTGATATAGATTCTCTATTCCTAATCCAAATATTCTATGGTATGGAAAATACTGGGAAAGAATGGACAAAGAATGAAAATTCTCCACCAATCTATGATACATGAATGGGAAAAAATATCCAGAACCCAAACCCTTACCTCGGAGCTTTTTACGTAGGTGAAGGAGAAAGCAAAATTGTCCGAACCTTTGTTTGTTATTTTCGTTAGGTTTAAGTCTGACGAGAATAATATTCTACAACCAGCAATTCATTTATTTTCAACCCAACCCATTTACTATCTATTATTTGATTCACTAATCCTTTCTATTGAAATGGGTGAAGGGTCAAATGCTTTGGCAATTCCTCACGGGAAGCTGAATCAAGAGAATTTTGAACCAGAGCCCTGGATTTTTGTTCATCCTTCACTGTAATAATATCTCGGGGTTTGCAACGATAACTTGGTATATCTACTATACGACCATTAACGAAAATATGTCTATGGTTAACCAATTGGCGGGCTTGAGGTATGGTCGAAGCCATACCCAATCTAAAAAGTATGTTATCCAAACGCATTTAAAGTCATTGTAGTAAAACCTGACCTGTTGACCCTTTGGCTTTTCCGGCGATACGGACGTATTTAAGTAATTGTTGTTCTGTAAGACCATAATGAAAGCGCAATTTTTGTTTTTCTTCTAAACGAATACGATATTTAGATTTTTTACTGGGGCGTGATTGGTTTCTAAGATCGCTTCCGGCTCTAGGCTTTTTACTAGTTAGTCCCGGTAAAGCCCCCAGACGACGTATTTTTTTGAAACGAGGCCCTCTGTAACGCGACATAAAGACTCCTTATTTTATTGAAATTTCATAAACCTAAATTCAAACTAAACTAAATAAGAAATATGATAAATTAAAGAAATCAAAATTGACTGAAGTACTGTACTACAAAGAAGAATTAGATGAATTCTATCAATATCCGGACCTTATTATTCTTATATGTATCTATTAGAGTATGTATATTTATTAATATATGTATCTATAAATATTTGAATATTTTTCTTGTATATATACATATTATATAATTGACTTATATTAGTGTATTAGATATTACTATATTAGATGAGTCTATTAGAGAATTTGATTTGAATCTATTAAGAAACATGGAATGTTAATTTGAATAATATAGTAATATACTAAGAAATAATATAGTAATATACTAAGAATATAATAATATACACAGATTCCAATTAATTACATAACATTAAATGCATTTCAATAAAAAATGAAAGAATATGAAAATAAGAAATATTAAATAAAACTATTAAAAGCTAACAATAAAATAGAAAAACGAAAATAGAGAAACTAAAAAACTAAGAGTTCTTTTCTTGATTGATTTGTTCTACAGAGATCGAACTCATATTTCTTAAGTTGGCCCTTGGTAAAGGGGGAAGATACTTTTTCAATCTTTTTTGATTTCACATTTTCATTTAAAGATAAAAAAGAAAAGAGATGGAGAAAAGCCGGCTATCGGAATCGAACCGATGACCATCGCATTACAAATGCGATGCTCTAACCTCTGAGCTAAGCGGGCTTGTGTAACATAAATTGTACGCATATAGTAATTTAGTAAACTACCAGGATATTGGCTATTAATTATGAAGAATGAATATGAGTATAGAAAAAAATATAGAATTTCAAATAAATAAGGAATATTGGATATTGTAATACTATACAACATAGGAAGAAATTCAGAAATTAACGAAAGAAATAATGGCTAATCTAACAAACAATAGAATGAAATAATCACTATTTCCATTTTTTTTTCTTTTTTTTATGGAGAGGTATAGAATCTAGCAGCAATCCTTCCCGCTAGGCGATATCTTTGAGCATTGCTAGGCTACTTTTCACTTAATAAGTCATTTCGTTAGTCAGCAGTTCAGCCCGAAGGCAGGCAACTCACTAACTACAGCTTCTATCTCCTCTAGGTCCCATTAGACTGATCCTTAGTCCTTCTCCCCGCAACCAAGCCTTAAGGCTTTCCTTATGAGATGGGATGCTCACTAATCGACTGCTTCTCTCGAGATGCGCGTAAATAAAGACTCTCTTGGTCCTTTCGAAGCAGATATTCGTACGCCATTGGGTTATTTGAGGATGGCACTGGTTTCGGCTTGACTGCTTTCCTTGGTTGACTTTTGGTTCCAATTTCGCCTTAGGCTAGCAAGGTAAATGGATTTAGGAAAGAAAGATTCCACGTCCCATACGAAAGAAAGACCAGGCGATAAAGAATAAAGAGGGCTATGGGGAAAGATTCCAGACCTAGCTCGCTACAGGAAGATTCAATTCCTCCTCCCCGCATAAGAGAAGGGCTTTAACGAAGAAAGAGATGCGAATGAAAGTGATCCCCCGGTACAAAGGGCTTTAGCGTTCATGATTGATTTGATGTCGAGAATCCGATCTGCAGATGAAGCAGAAGCAGGCAAAAGGCTCAAGGCCAGCGAGGAGTTTGCCATACTAGATCGACTCTAAATTACCGAATCGACTCTTTATTCTGTTCATGGTTGGCTGTAAACAAATAGTCTCTTTAGTCCCACCCCTACCCAACTCTATGGATTTTCTTTAGTTGCTCTTAACCCAGCTCTCAAGTTAGCTCGTGACGGGAAGGCTTTAGCACCATTGAAAACAGATTCTGAATTAAAGATAGTGGATCCAGTATCTAACAGAGAATGAAGAGAGGATGTGACTACTACATAATATTTAAAAGGGGTTGAAAGACAAAATTAGACTCTCTCCCAGACTAAACGAGATGAGGATCAAAAAACCTAGATCATAGAGTTTCATTGATGCCAAAAAACTTTCTCAAACGATTGGAACAAGAAGAGGTTCTTGTCTCTTTGAATCGTATCATCCATGGCGAATGGTATCGTATATAAGATCACGGCTGCGTTTAGGAGCGATCCGCCCTTCCTTCAACAAGCCGGTGGTGATCTCACTTTCGAAAGAGAGGATAGTATCGACGCAGCGGTGTACGCGGAGTTTCTTATAGCATACAGCCAGATAGATATATAGAAAGTGTGCAGTGAGAGTGGTTGTAAATCACAAAGTCCCATGTCTTTCTTGGTTGGACAAACCCAACCGGTGATTTCCGACTAGTCTTTCTTCTTTTTTTGGGGGGAGCAGAGCAGTCAAAGAATGAACCAAACAAAATGATTGTTCTAGAATGGCTATTCCTCACAATTGCTCCTTGTGATGCAGCGGAACCATGGCAATTAGGATCTCAAGACGCAGCAACACCTATGATGCAAGGAATAATGGACTTACATCACGATATCTTTTTCTTCCTCATTCTTATTTTGGTTTTCGTATCACGGATCTTGGTTCGCGCTTTATGGCATTTCCACTATCAAAAAAATCCAATCCCGCAAAGGATTGTTCATGGAACTACTATCGAGATTCTTCGGACCATATTTCCTAGTATCATCCTGATGTTCATTGCTATACCATCATTTGCTCTGTTATACTCAATGGACGAGGTAGTAGTAGATCCAGCCATTACTATCAAAGCTATTGGACATCAATGGTATCGGACTTATGAGTATTCAGACTATAACAGTTCCGATGAACAGTCACTTTCTTTTGACAGTTATACGATTCCAGAAGATGATCTAGAATTGGGTCAATCACGTTTATTAGAAGTGGACAATAGAGTGGTTGTACCAGCCAAAACTCATCTACGTATTATTGTAACACCTGCTGATGTACCTCATAGTTGGGCTGTACCTTCCTCAGGTGTCAAATGTGATGCTGTACCTGGTCGTTT